AATAAGGGAGAAACTCCATGAAAGAAAAATTAAGGATTCGTATAAATCACTTAGTGGAAAATGGCCCGAATAAATCCAACGAGTTATTAACAATCCTGTTAGACATAAAAAAGTAGCTATCATCCCCTTTTCTGAGGAATAATATGGTTTTCTAATTTGATTGCCCAATAAGCTTATCAAATGAATTGTAATTACAATTGAAACAATAGAAAAGGAAATATGAGTTAATATATGCTCTAAAGTTGAAAATATCATAAAAATGAAAAAACGGGGGATCCCCCCGTATTAATTAAGAAATAGAAATTGGGAATTTAATTTAATTTTATTATAGGATCTATTTGATATCTTTTAGAAGATGGCATGCCGCCACTCGGACTCGAACCGAGATGCTCTAGCACTGCTTCCTAAGAGCAGCGTGTCTACCGATTTCACCATAGCGGCTTGCTCGAACTCATAATAACCTATTTATATTCAATCGTCGAGATTGAACAAGTCAATTCACTCAAATAAGTTTTTTTAGTAAAGATAAAAAAAAAAAAAAAGAGTTCAAAAAAGTCAATTTAAAGGTTCAGTAGTTTCTTTAAGGTGTCTGGTTTTAGGGCTTTGACGTAGTTTAGCCGATTCTAAAATACGACTCTTGCAACGATAGAATTCTTCGATAGACTAAAAAATTTTTTTCTTTTATTGTCATTATTTCTGGTTTATCTGATTTAATAAATTCAATTTGAAACACAAACTAAATTTTATCAATGAATCTAAAATATGTCTATTTTGGATTACTCCAAATTGCCACTTGTACATATAATAATATCTCAACAATTAAGTTCTTTTATTGATTATTCATTGATTATTCATTGGGCTGAAAATTGGATATATATGGAAAATACATTAAATATAGTATATATAATAAATTAAGAAGTCAGAAAGTTATCCAAAAATCTTTAACACGGAATGGATTAGTTTGAACAATTAATTAATTTGAACTAAAAATATTCTATCTGCCCTTCCTGATAAATATAAAATTTTTTCATTATTTATTCTTTTAAAGGTCGATGGGGAAAAGAAGACTCCCCACCACCAAAATCTGAATGAAAATATACTAAAAAAATCAAATAAAAAATCTTATATATTTGATTTTTATAATTTAGAAAGAAGAATACTTCTTCTTTTTATAAGATTAAGAGTCTATTTCATATTGATTAGAATAGGAACTGCCAATTGTTAATTTTATATTAACTTTAATATTAAATTAACAAATTACTGAGATATTAATTACTGATCCAATTTTTTTAGTCAAATCCATTCCAAATTATTCCAATATTTTAGGACTTATTTGTTTGTCGTACAAAAAAACTTTTTGAATTCCCGGTAGAAAGAGATTTCCCTAATGACAAAGCTTTTAATGCCGCCCAATATCCTTTCCTTTTCCAAATATTTTTACGAATACGCTTTTTTGATATCGAAGTACGTTTTTTTGGAACTGCCATTTAAAAAAGAAGAAGTTAGTCATTGTTATAGTTGGATGTGAAAGACATCTATTGTTCAAAACGAATTATTATTTCTTATCTTATTTCATTATCTATTTTTTTTTTCTAAAAGATTCTCTTCATAGAAATCTAGATACGTCAAAGATCCGTGAAAATAAAAAATGACTCGAAATAACAAAATTTTGATTCCATACACTATTTGTAAAACCCAAAATTTTTGGTTTTGAACTCTTAGTTCTCGTTGTTTATATCTCATCTGCTATGGGATAGAAATCAAAAGAAATAAAGAACCTAAAATACCTTTATTTTAGTCATTCTATATTTTATTTACATGTAATAAAATACCTTGTAAACTTTTGCCTAATAAATTGAGTCTTTTTTTAGTAAAACTTGAAAAAAAAAAATACACCTAAACTTTAAAACTCGAATGAGACTAGTAAAAAATCTGTTAAAGGGTATGTAGTTTGATAAAAAAGGATCTCAGTCATTTTTTATCCTTGCTCGATAAAAAGTTCATTTTAGAGCTATAATCTTATAAACTTTCCAAATATTCCTAATAAATTGTTTTGATTGAAATGGAAAACAATAAATCCCATAATGAATTAGTTAATGAGTTTAAATAAACTAACTAAAATCAAGAGGTTTTATTTCATTAGACCAACGACCTTAGTTAATCCTCTAATTCATATTAGCATCAAGTACTCTTTTTAGCCTAAAATTTTATCCTTGCTCTATGAATATTAATAATATTTTTTATTTTCCTACTTTCCTATTATAACTATTCGTTTTTATATGTCACTTGGTTATATCATTTGACCAATTGTAACTTCTTGTTTTGCATATTTGAACAATTTTGAAAAGACTCAGAATAAATACTAATATAAATATAAATTATTAAATAAGTTAGTGCATATCTTTATTTTTTATTTACTTTTTCGAAAGAGCTAAGATCCGGTGAATCGGAAACAATTAATTAAGAAAAAAAACTTTTTTTATGGAACAGACATATCAAT